GAATTTATTCCTTTGGATATATTGGAAAACCGAATTCGATTGTGTAATGATGAGACTAAAACAAAATACTTAACTCAAATATATGATCCTTTCTTGAACGGATCCTTTCGTGGACGAATCAAAATTTTTTTTTCACCTTCAATCAAAAATGAAACTCACACAAAAAATTACATTTTGATAAATAAGATTCATGGTATCCTTTTTTGTATGAATAGTGATAGTAATAGTAATTATCCAGAATTTGAACAGAAAATGGATACATTTGATAGAAAATCATTATTAACTGAAATTTGTTTTTTTTTTAACTTAATCAGTAAATTTTCGGGAAAATCAGTATTAAGATTAAGCTCGAATTTTGAAAAACTTTATTTATTTCCAGAACATGACCAAGTAAAAGTTTATTCCGAAGAAAAAAAAAAATTATTCGACGCAATTTTAACTGATCTGAACAATAAAACAATAGTAAATAGAAAAAAAGGCATTGGAATAAACGAAATCAGTAAAAAAGTTCCGCGATGGTCATACAAATTTATCGACGAATTGAAACTACTGGAGGGAAAAAATGACGCAGCAAATTATCAGATTCGTTCCAGAAAAGCCAAACGTGTAGTGATTTTTACTAATAACTCAAAGAATGAAGATACTTATCCTAGGGATACTGAAAATACTGATAAAAAAAAGGAATTGGCTTTAATACGTTATTCACAACAACCGGATTTTCGGCGAGACATAATCAAAGGATCCATACGCGCTCAAAGACGTAAAACAGTGACTTGGAAACTCTTTCAAAGAAGTGTGCATTCGCCGTTTTTTTTGGACAAAATGGAGAAATCTTCCTTCTTTTCTTTTGATGTTTTCGATTCAATGAAAATCTTTTTTATCTTAAAAAATTGGATGCGGAAAAAGACAGAATTCAAAATTTCAGATTATACAGAGGAAAAGACAAAAGAAAGTCAGAAAAAAGAGGAGGGCAAAAGAAAAAAAAACGAAAAAGAGGAGAAAAGACGTATAGAAATAGCAGAAGCCTGGGACAGCATTATATTTGCTCAAGCAATAAGAGGTTTTTTATTAATAACCCAATCGATTTTTAGAAAATATATTATATTGCCTTCATTAATAATAACTAAAAATCTAGTTCGTATATTATTATTTCAATTTCCCGAATGGTCAGAAGATTTTAGGGATTGGAATAGAGAAATGTATATTAAATGCACTTATAATGGCGTTCAATTATCCGAAACAGAATTTCCAAAAAAATGGCTAACTGACGGTATTCAGATAAAGATTTTATTTCCTTTTCGTCTGAAACCTTGGCATAGATCTAAGATACAATCCGCTGAAAAGGAAAAAGATCTAATGAAAAAAAAAAAAGTAAAAAAAAAGAACTTTTGCTTTTTAACAATTTGGGGAATGGAAGTCGAATTGCCCTTTTCTAGTTATCCCCGAAATCGACTTTCATTTTTTGATCCCATTTTTAAAGAACTCAAAAAAAAAATGAAAAAATTGAAAAATTCTTTTTTTCTAGTTCGAAAAGTTTTAAATGAAAGAACAAAATTTTTTCTAAATATCTCAAAAGAAACAGCAAAATGGATCATCAAAAGTATTCTCAATAGTATTCTATTTGTAAAGGAAAAAATAAAAAAAATCCCCAATTCTTTTTTTGTATTTAGATTCAAAAATATTTATGAATTGAGTAAAAGCAAAAAAGATTCAACAATCAGTAAGAATAATCCAATGATTTCCGAATCACCCATTCCAATTCAATCTATTAATTGGACAAATTATTCATTGACAGAAAAAAAAATAAAAGATCTGAATGTTAAAACAAAGACAATCCTAAAACAAATAGAAAAAATAACAAAAGAAAAGAAAAGGGGGTTTATAACTTCAGAAAGAAATATTCATTCGAACAAAACAACTTATGATGCTAAAAGATTAGAATCACAAAAAAATATTTTGCAGATAGTACAAAGACGAAATCTTCGATTAACCCGTAAATCGCATTCTTTTTTTAAATTTTTCATGGAAAGAATATACATAGATATCTTTCTATATATCATTAGTATTCCTAGCATCAATGTACAACTTTTTCTGGAATCTACAAAAAAAATTATAAATAAATCCATTTACAATAATGAAGCAAATGCAGAAAGAACTGATAAAACAAATCAAAGTATAATTAACTTTATTTCGATTATACACAAATATTATAATACTACGAATACGAATTCACAGAATTCTTGTGATGTATCCTCTTTGTCACAGGCATATGTATTTTTTAAATTATCACAAACCCAAGTTATTAACGTATATAAGTATAAGTTAAGATCTTTTTTTGAATATCATGGAAGATTTTTTTTTCTTAAGAATGAAATAAAGGATTCTTTTTTTGAAGTACAAGGAATATTTCATTCCAAATTAAGACATAAGAAACCTCCCGATTCTGCAATGAATCAATGGACAAATTGGTTAAAGGGTCATTATCAATATGACTTATCTGAGAACAGATGGTCTAGATTAGTACCACAAAAATGGAGAAATAGAATCAATGAACGTCGTGTGACTCAAAATAAAGATTTAACCAATTTGGATTCATATGAAAAAAACCAATTAATTCTTTACAAAAAACAAGAAGTAGACTCATTAACAAAAAAAAAAAAAATTAAAAAACAATATGGATATGATCTTTTATCATATAAATCTATTAATTATGCAGATAAGAAAGACTCATATATTTATGGATATAGATCACCATTCCAAGAAAATAAAAAGCAAACGATTTCTTATAATTACAACACATATAAAAAAGAAAAAATGGATATAATTCTTGATAGAGATATCAAGAATTATATAGCCGAAGATGCTATTATAGATATGGAAAAAAATCTGAATCGAAAGTATTTTGATTGGATCGGAATGAATGTAGAAATACTAAATCGTTCGGTATCGAATCTGGAATTTTGGTTCTTTTCAAAATTTGTGATATTTTATAATGCATATATGAGTAACCCGTGGATCATACCAATCAAATTACTTTTTTTCCATTTTAATGTAAATCAAAATGTTAGTGAAAAGAAAGACATTATTGGGAAGAAAAAAATAATAGATATTTCTAGACCGTCGAAAAAAAAAATATATCTTGAATTCGAGTTAGAGACTCGAAATCGATCAAAAGCAGAATACGTGGGTCGAGTAGATCTTGAATCATCTCTCTCAAACCAAGAAAAAGATATTGAAGAAAATTATGCAGGATCGAACAGGAAAAAGGGTTCTAAGGATATAACGAAAAAAAAATACAAGAATAAGATAGGGGCAGAACTAAATTTCTTACTAAGAAAGTATTTGGGTTTTCATTTGAACTGGAAGGATTCCTTTAATCAAAGAATACTTAATAATGTCAAAGTATATTGTCTCCTAATTAGATTGATAAATCTAAAAGAAATTGCTATAGCCTCTATTCAAAGGGGAGAACTAAGTCTAGATATTATGGTGATTCATAATCAGAAGGATTTCACTCTTCCTGGATTGATGAAAAATAAGGAATTGATGAAAAAAGGAATATTTATTATCGAACCAATTCGCCTGTCTAGAAAAAACAATGAAAAATTTTTTATGTATCAAACCACAGCACTTTCGTTGATTCATAAGAGTAAGCGCCAAATTAATCAAAGATACCGAGAAAAAAGTAATGTTGATAAGAATCATTTTTATAAATACATTACAATTACAAGAAGAAGAGATCAAAAGATAACAGAAAATAAAGAAAAAAATCATTATGATTTGCTTGTTCCTGAAAATATTTTATCTGCTAGACGTCGTAGAGAATTGAGAATTCGAATTTGTTTAAATCCTAGGAATAGAAATAGTGTCCATACAAACACAATATTTTACAATGAGAATAATGAGAATAAAGTAAATAATTGCTGTCAAGTTTTGGCTAAAAATAAAGATCTTGATAGAGAAAAAAAAAAACTAATGAATTTAAAATTTTTTCTTTGGCCAAATTATCGATTAGAAGATTTAGCTTGTATAAATCGCTATTGGTTTGATACCCATAATGGAAGCCGTTTCAGTATAGTAAGAATACATATGTATCCTCGATTGAAAATTTCTTAATCTAGATTTGTCTTCTATTTACCAAAATATATCTGGTATGCGAAGACAAATGGAATATATACATAAATGCGGACACACATTGTGGCATTCATACTAATTCAATGATAGATCCATTAGATTGAAAAATGAATCAACAAAATCATATTCTTTTTTCAGTATACAATTTTTTATTTGCTGAATCCATAAATATAGTATTGTTTTTTATCTATTTGAATTGATTAATAATAATTAATTTAATGATTAATAATAATTAATTTAATTTGAAAAAAAAAAAATAAGGAATTCTTAAGCAAATTAAGATTTATATACAAAATTCAAAATGAGTATCATTACTATTACTGATCAATAAAAATATCTATAAAAAAAAAGAGGGGTAGAGGGAAGCTTTAATTTTATTTTATGGTAAAAAGCTCATTTATACCGGTTATTTCACAAGAAAAAAAAGAAGAAAACCCGGGATCGGTTGAATTTCAAGTATTCAATTTCACCAATAAGATACGAAGACTTACTTCACATTTTGAATTGCACCGAAAAGACTATTTATCTCAAAGAGGTTTACGTAAAATTCTGGGAAAACGGCAACGACTACTGTCTTATTTATCAAAGAAAAATAGAATACGTTATAAAAAATTAATTAATCAGTTGGATATTCGGGAATCACAAATTCGTTAATTTGAAGAGTCATTTTCAATTATTCGATTTATTAGATCTTGAATTTTTATGAACTTATTTTTTTTTAAGCGATTCATTCTTCAATGAATCGAGGAAAAACCTATGAATGTCACAGCTACAAGAAAAGGCCTCATGATAGTCAATATGGGCCCTCACCACCCATCAATGCATGGTGTTCTTCGACTTATTGTTACTCTGGATGGTGAGGATGTTATTGATTGTGAACCAATATTGGGTTATTTACACAGAGGGATGGAAAAAATTGCGGAAAACAGAACAATTATACAATATCTGCCTTATGTAACACGTTGGGATTATTTAGCTACTATGTTCACAGAAGCAATAACCGTAAACGGACCGGAACAGTTGGGAAATATTCAAATACCTAAAAGAGCCAGCTATATTCGAGTAATTATGTTAGAGTTGAGTCGTATAGCTTCTCACCTACTATGGCTGGGACCTTTTATGGCAGATATTGGTGCACAAACTCCTTTCTTCTATATTTTCAGAGAAAGAGAATTAATATATGATCTATTCGAAGCTGCGACAGGTATGAGAATGATGCATAATTTTTTTCGTATCGGGGGGGTAGCGGCTGATCTACCTCATGGTTGGATAGATAAATGTTTTGATTTCTGCGATTATTTTTTAACAAAGGTTGTTGAATATCAAAAACTTATTACGCGAAATCCCATTTTTTTAGAACGGGTTGAAGGAGTAGGCGTTGTTGGTGGAGAGGAGGTAATAAATTGGGGTTTATCAGGACCGATGCTTCGGGCTTCCGGAATACAATGGGATCTACGTAAAGTTGATAATTATGAGTGTTACGAGGAATTTGATTGGGAAGTTCAATGGCAAAAAGAAGGAGATTCATTAGCTCGTTATTTAGTTCGAATTGGTGAAATGATGGAATCCATAAAAATTATTCAACAGGCTTTGGAAGGAATTCCCGGCGGGCCGTATGAGAATTTAGAAATCCGCTGTTTTGATAGAGAAAGGGATCCAGAATGGAATGATTTTGAATATCGATTCATTAGTAAAAAACCGTCTCCGACTTTTGAATTGCCAAAACAAGAGCTTTATGTAAGAGTTGAGGCCCCAAAGGGAGAATTAGGAATTTTTTTAATAGGCGATCAGAATGGTTTTCCTTGGAGATGGAAAATTCGTCCACCAGGTTTTATCAATTTGCAAATTCTTCCTCAATTAGTTAAAAGAATGAAATTGGCCGATATTATGACAATACTAGGTAGCATAGATATCATTATGGGAGAAGTTGATCGTTGAAATGATAATTGATACAACAGAAGTACAAGATATCCATTTTTTTTCCAAATTGGAATTTTTTAAGGAGGTCTATGGAATTCTATGGATACTTGCCCCTATTTTTATTCTTGTATTGGGAATCACAATAAGTGTATTAGCAATTGTATGGTTAGAAAGAGAAATATCTGCAAGTATACAACAGCGTATTGGACCTGAATACGCCGGGCCTTTTGGAGTTCTTCAAGCTCTAGCCGACGGAACAAAACTACTTTTCAAAGAGAATCTTATTCCATCTAGGGGAGATATTCGTTTATTCAGTATCGGACCATCCATATCAGTCATATCAATTCTAATAAGCTATTCAGTAATTCCCTTTGGCTATAACTTTGTTTTATCTGATCTCAATATCGGTGTTTTTTTATGGATTGCTATTTCGAGTATTGCTCCCATTGGACTTCTCATGTCAGGATATGGGTCGAATAATAAATATTCCTTTTTGGGTGGTCTACGAGCTGCTGCTCAATCGATTAGTTATGAAATACCATTAACTTTATGTGTGTTATCAATATCTCTGCGTGCGATTCGTTGAGACAGAAACTTTTCGATGTTATTGCTATGCTCCTCTCTTTATAGTACTTTATTTCTTTATAGTATTTTATTTATAGGAAAGGGAAAGAATAAATTGAATAGATATCCTCATTTTCATTATTCTTTTTCGCAATTCAGATTGAAAAAAAAAAATCAGATAGTTATATGAGTGAAATAAAACAGCTTCTATTGAATATTATTTATGAATACTATATTACTTTATAGTTAATAGATAGTATGATGATTTGAAATTGCAGTAAAAAAATGGAGTCTCATTTTCTATGTATAAGAATTAAGTGAAAAAAAAAAAACAAATTCTAAGCCGAAGAGGCCGTTTACCCCAAGATTGGGTGATTAGTCATCCTGTCTTGAAGCGGGCTCAAAAGACCAACCTTTTTGAGTTTTCGTTATTATTTGTATCAATTATCATACATGTATTAACATAAATAAGGGGGTTAATAAAAAAATGAATGGATGGTTAGAAACACCAAGATACACAAAGGATTAGTAAAGCAGATTTTGTAAATTATCAAAAAGAACATTTACGCAAAATAGAAAAAGAATTCTAATTGGGGCTTTAAGTTGGTAGAAAAAATAAGGCAGTACTCCCCACAACTCCGATCCAGAGTATGCTCCCATCCACTGATTAAATAAATGACTATCAGGAACGAAATAATCCTTTAATTTTTTTTGAGTCCCTTTTTACTTGCACAAAAAAAAGAAGAATAGGAACGAAAAACAAAACAAAAAAAAAAGCGACCCCCCCCTTTTTTTTTATTTCTTATATCCATATTCATGGAGATAGAATTCATGTCATAACTGATAAACTAATGTGTAATTATTTTTCGTAATTGAAAACGATGGGGTTATTGCTAATTCTAAAAGAGTATTTTATTGAAGAATTCGGTTATTACTCAACAAATTCAAATTTGGATTTTTAAGGGATGAGATCAATTCAGAAGTACCTTTTGTATCTTTTATTAAAATAAAATAGATTTCTCTTTCTTATTTAATTATTTATTAGAACAGACAGAATTCAATTGGTCTAATTCAGAACCGTCCGATAAATTTGAATCTTATCTATCTTAGGGATATATCAAGAGATAAAAAATTGGCCCGGTCCTTAGATTTATTTTAGGCTTTCGAGGAGCCGTATGAGGTGAAAATCTCATGTACGGTTCTGTAATAGAGATGGGAACAGTAATGTTATCACCGACTAGGATTATCTAACAGTTTAAGTACAGTTGATATAGTTGATGCACAATCAAAATATGGTTTTGGGGGGTGGAATTTGTGGCGTCAACCTATGGGTTTCGTTGTTTTTCTAATTTCTTCCCTAGCCGAATGTGAAAGATTACCCTTTGATTTACCAGAAGCGGAAGAAGAATTAGTAGCAGGTTATCAAACCGAATATTCGGGTATTAAATTTGGTTTATTTTACGTTGCTTCCTATTTAAACCTATTAATTTCTTCATTATTTGTAACAATTCTTTACTTGGGCGGTTCAAATATCTCTATTCCGTACATATTCGTTTCTGACTTTTTTGAAATAAATAAAACATATGGAGTTTTTGGAACTACAATTGGTATCTTTATTACACTAGTAAAAACTTATTTGTTCTTATTCGTTTCTATCACAACAAGATGGACTTTGCCTAGGCTAAGAATGGATCAATTATTAAACCTTGGGTGGAAGTTTCTTTTGCCTATTTCTCTCGGTAATCTATTATTAACAACTTCATCTCAACTATTTTCACTATAAAAGATTGATCTTCTGTATTCATAAACTGCCTCAAACAAGAGAAAGAAATAAAACAAAAATATTCATAGATATTCACGATATGTTCCTTATGGTAACTGGGTTCATGAATTATGGTCAACAAACAATCCGAGCTGCAAGGTACATTGGTCAAAGTTTCATGATTACCTTATCTCATGCAAATCGTTTACCTGTAACTATTCAATATCCTTATGAAAAAATAATAACATCGGAACGTTTTCGCGGTCGAATCCATTTTGAATTTGATAAATGCATTGCTTGTGAAGTATGTGTTCGTGTATGTCCTATAGATCTACCTGTTGTTGATTGGAAACTGGAAATTGATATTCGAAAGAAACGATTGCTTAATTACAGTATTGATTTCGGAATCTGTATATTTTGTGGTAACTGTATTGAGTATTGTCCAACAAATTGTTTATCAATGACTGAAGAATATGAACTTTCGACTTATGATCGTCACGAATTGAATTATAATCAAATTGCTTTGGGCCGTTTACCAATGTCAGTAATTGATGATTATACAATTCGAACAATTCAAATAAAATAATTTTTTTTTTTTGAATTTATAATATAGTTCAAAAAAAAAAAATTCTTCTACTTATAAATTATAAACTTATAAATTATAAAATAAAAGAAAAAAAGAAAATAATAGAATATATTAGAATTAAAATAAAATAATACTATATATATAATATATAAATATAAAAATAAAATAGAATATATATATAGATATAGAATAGAATATATAAATATATATATATAAATAAAAAAAATAAATGAATATATATATAATAAAGAAATATATAATAAAAAAAATAGAATAATCTAAATTTGAATAATATAAAACAAAATATTATTCAAAAAATTAATAAATATTATATTCGATATTGTATTAGAAATATTCTATATTATATAAATTATATAAATATTAAATAAATATATACTTTACTTTCGTTTTAGTATAGTTTCAAATTACTCTTTCGTATAAAAAATGGAATAACATTGGTAACTGTACCTAACATTGGTAACTGTACCTATAGCAATTCACACTCCTTAGGATTTAATTCAATGCGGAGAGAAATTTAGTATATAATTTTTTTTCCTGGTCATATCAATAAGGTCATGAAGTTTCGATTTATTTATCTCTTATTTTACATATAATGGATTTGCCTGAACCGCTACATGATTTTCTTTTAGTCTTTCTGGGATCGGGTCTTGTATTAGGAAGTCTAGGAGTCGTATTACTTACCAACCCAATTTTTTCTGCTTTTTCGTTGGGACTGGTTCTTGTTTGTATATCTTTATTGTATATTTTATCAAACTCCCATTTTGTAGCTGCATCACAGCTACTTATTTACGTGGGAGCTATAAATGTTTTAATCATATTTGCTGTGATGTTCATGAATGGTTCAGAATATTACCATGATTTTCATCTTTGGACCGTTGGGGATGGAATTACTTTGATGGTTTGTACAAGTATTTTTGTTTCACTAATAACTACTATTCCAGATACATCATGGTACGGGATTATTTGGACTACAAGACCAAATCAGATTATAGAACAAGATTTGATAAATACTAGTCAACAAATTGGAATTCATTTATCAACAGATTTTTTTCTTCCATTTGAACTCATTTCAATAATTCTTTTAGCTGCTTTGATAGGTGCAATTGTCGTGGCTCGCCAGTAAGAAATCTTTAGAACTAGCAATATAAATAAAAATAAAATTCCATTTTGTTCGATTTTATCACATTTATTTCCGTTGAATTCTATGTGAACGTGAAAGAGTATTTATCTAGAAAATCTTTTTTTTATTTTATTATTATGAATATTGCCGATATATTTATTATTTTGTTTTATTGCAGACTTGTTATATTCTTTAGTCAATCGAATCCGTTGAATTGTTGTTCATATTGAAATGAATCAAAATGGATAAGGAGTTGGTCAATGATGCTCGAACATGTACTTGTTTTGAGTGCCTATTTATTTTCTATAGGTATCTATGGATTGATCACGAGCCGAAATATGGTTAGAGCCCTTATGTGTCTTGAACTTATACTGAATGCAGTTAATATAAATCTCGTAACCTTTTCTGATTTTTTTGATAGTCGCCAATTAAAAGGAAATATTTTTTCCATTTTTGTTATAGCTGTTGCAGCAGCTGAAGCAGCTATCGGACCGGCTATTGTTTCCTCAATTTATCGTAACCGAAAATCAACCCGTATCAATCAATCCAATTTGTTGAATAAATAGTATTAATCATAATTAATCATAAAAAAAGTATAATTTAGAATAGGGTAATATTCATCAATTCAAATTAAGATGTATGTTACACAACTTATGATCATGTTTGCGAGAAAATATAAGAAATCAAAGTATCTTGGTTCTATTCTCTTCTTATGAATTGATCTAGAAGTCGATTTTTATTAAAAAAATTCTGACAAATCATTGATTCATCTGGTGCCTAAATATAGGATTCATTTATTAGTTTACTAGATCGAAAATTTTTTTATTTTTATGTTCAAAGATTACTATAGATCCAATGTCACATTCCGTAAAGATTTATGATACATGTATAGGATGTACTCAATGTGTCCGAGCTTGCCCCACAGATGTATTAGAAATGATACCTTGGGACGGATGTAAAGCTAAGCAAATTGCTTCTGCCCCAAGAACAGAGGACTGTGTTGGTTGTAAGAGATGTGAATCCGCCTGTCCGACGGATTTCTTAAGTGTTCGAGTTTATTTATGGCATGAAACAACTCGAAGCATGGGTCTAGCTTATTGATACGTTTCAAAAAACACCACACGAATACATTTTTTTTACTGGGAAAAACCCGCGCTCAAAATAGAAAATATTTTGAGCGCGGGTTTTTCTGGCTCAAGTGTATCTTATTTTTATCACGAATTATTTTCCTTGGTTAACAATAATTGTAGTTTTGCCAATAGCTGGGGGTTCCTTCATTTTTTTATTTCCTCATAGAGGAAATAAGATAATCCGGTGGTATACTATTTGTATATGCTTAATAGATCTCCTTCTAACAACCTATGCATTTTGTTATCATTTCCAATTGGATGATCCACTAATCCAACTGACAGAGAATTATAAATGGATCCAATTTTTTGATTTTTACTGGAGATTCGGAATAGATGGACTCTCTCTAGGACCTATTTTACTGACGGGATTTATCACCACTTTAGCTACTTTAGCGGCTCAGCCGGTTACTCGAGAATCCAAATTATTCCATTTCCTCATGTTAGCAATGTATAGCGGTCAAATAGGACCATTTTCTTCTCGAGACATTTTACTTTTTTTCATCATGTGGGAATTAGAATTAATTCCCGTTTATCTACTTTTATCCATGTGGGGGGGAAAGAAACGTTTGTATTCAGCTACAAAGTTTATTTTGTACACTGCGGGAAGTTCTGTTTTTTTATTAATAGGAATTCTAGGTATAGGTTTATATGGTTCTAATGAACCAACATTAAATTTTGAAACATTAACTAATCAATCGTATCCGGTAGCACTGGAAATAATATTCTATATGGGATTTCTTATTGCTTTTGCTGTCAAATTGCCGATTATACCCTTACATACATGGTTACCAGACACCCACGGAGAGGCACATTACAGCACTTGTATGCTTTTAGCCGGAATCTTATTAAAAATGGGAGCATATGGGTTGGTTCGAATTAATATGGAATTATTATCCCACGCTCATTCTATATTTTGCCCCTGGTTAATGCTATTTGGTTCAATTCAAATAATCTATGCAGCTTCAACATCTCTTGGTCAACGTAATTTAAAAAAAAGAATAGCTTATTCCTCGGTATCTCATATGGGTTTCCTAATTATAGGAATTGGTTCTATAAGCGATACGGGGCTCAACGGGGCTATTTTACAAATAATCTCTCATGGATTTATTGGCGCTGCGCTTTTTTTCTTGGCGGGAACTAGTTATGATAGACTACGTCTTCTTTATCTCGACGAAATGGGCGGAATGGCTATACCAATGCCAAAAATATTCACGGTTTTCACTATCTTATCGATGGCTTCTCTTGCATTGCCGGGCATGAGCGGTTTTATTGCAGAATTGATCGTTTTTTTTGGAATAATTACCAGTCAAAAATATCTTTTAATGACAAAAATACTAATTACTTTTGTAACAGCAATTGGAATGATATTAACTCCTATTTATTCATTATCCATGTTACGGCAGATGTTCTATGGATACAAGCTTTTTAATACACCAAACTCTTATTTTTTTGATTCTGGTCCACGAGAATTATTTATTTCTATTTCTATCCTTATACCCGTAATAGCTATTGGTATTTATCCGGATTTCATTTTCTCATTCTCGGTTGATAAGGTTGAAGCTATTCTATCTAATTTTTTATAGATAATTTTTGTGAATAAATTAATAATAAAAAATATATATATATTTTCCGTTGGATTTGGATTTACTTAATAAAAAAATGAATTTGAATTGTAATCGAATATTTTGTTGTTTGTGAGAACCCCTTGAATCACTATATTACTTGATTTAAAGGGTTCTCGACGATTTATGGGAAGTTTTCATATATACACTTTCCATATTTGTATTTGTCAGGTTCTTTCCTCACTTTAATTCAATTAGATGAAAATGAACCATAACTATGTAGGCCTATTCCTAATAGATTGATTCCCAAATAACATATCCAAATTATAAGAAAGCCCATAGAGGCCACTATTGAAGAATTTACATCTTCCAATTTTTTATTTTTTCTAGTATGTAAATAAATAGCGAATATGGTCCAAGTAATAAAGGCCCAAGTTTCCTTTGGATCCCAATTCCAATACGATCCCCATGCCTCGTTAGCCCATACTGCTCCTGAAAGAATACCTATCGTTAAAAAGATAAAACCTAGACTAATAATATGGTAACCCCAATGATCCAATTGTTGAATAAATTGAGACCTATAATAATTTCTAGAAAAAGAAGTTTTTTGTAAAACATTATTTCTTTCATTCATATTCATGTATTTGATTTCAGCAAAAGAAAATGATTCATTTAAAAAATACAAATTATTGCTTTTACCAAAAATTTGTATGAGTTCTCGAAATGTAATAACTAAAATAGCTACTGATAATAATGATCCACATAAAAGAGTTGCATAGCCTAATATCATCATACTTACGTGCATCATTAACCAATGGGATTGTAGAGCGGGTACTAATATTGTGGATTGATGCATTTTGTTTAAAAGACCCGAAGTAGCAAAGCCTTGGGTAAAAATAACACTTGGTGCAATTATTGTACTTAAATGTTTTTTATGTTTTTTAAAACAAGGAACCATATAAAAAATGGAAAAACTCCATGAAAGAAAGATTAATGATTCATATAAATCACTAAATGGTAAATGGCCCGAAAAAAACCAACGAGTAACTAACAATCCCGTTATACAGAAAAAGGTTATTATCATGCCCTTTTTGGACGAATCATATAATCCTACGATTTCATTGACTAATAAGGTTATCAAATGAATTGAAATTAGAATTGATACGACCGAAAAGGATATATGAGTTAATATATGCTCTAAAGTTGAAAATATCATATTTATATATATAAGGTCTCAATACAATACTAGGAATAGAAATCGGGAATTGAATTCATTATAGGACTTATTCTTTTCGAAGATAAGATTATCATGCCGCCACTCGGACTCGAACCGAGATGCTCTAGCACTGCTTCCTAAGAGCAGCGTGTCTACCAATTTCACCATAGCGGCTTACTCAAAATCATAATAACCGATTTTTAGTCAATCGTCGAGATTGAAAAAATCAATTAAAGTGCAATGTTTTATTACTAAACATTAAAGAATTAAAAAAATTCTATTCTATATATAGAATAAATTTTAAATTTAAATTTGGATTTATTATAATATTTAATATAGATATACAATCGAATCCATTTTGTCAATTTTGAATAATATCTTTTAAATATAAGAATCTTCTATTTCTATTTATATATATATATATTATTTATTATTATAAATAAAAAAAGTTATATTATTGTAAAAAATATTGTAAAAAATTATATTATTGTAAATAAAAGAAATTTTTTTTTTTAAATGCAAGATTTCAATTTCAATACAAATTTTTATTCTCGTTCTTTTTTCGTTTCAAGTATCAGTTTTAACAGGAGAATTTATTTTTGTTAGTTTATACTTTTTCTTTCAACAAAGGGCTGTTGGCATTAGATAGTTCTGACTTCAATCCAGGAATGAAAAAAAAAGTTTCTTTTGTACTTGTTAATGACTCATTTATTATTTATTTTATTTTCTGAATCTAAATAAATGCATTGCAATTTTTTCAATGAAAGAAAAATAGTGAATTTATCGATCAAAAACGGAACACTCCATTCAAAGGATTTTTTTTAGAGTATCATTATATCTATTTATATATATTTTTAGAAAATAGTTTATAGAAAAAATAGAAATAAAAAAAAAAATGGATATATATATATATAAATATAATGGTATTCTATTCAATATATCTATATAATTCGATTATATAGATAATTCTATATATAGATAATTCTATTCTATAAATATTTAATCTTCTATATTTTCTATATTAGATATATTAGATTAGTATTAAAAAATATTCTTTGAATCGAGCTAATTCGGCTTTGTATTTGTTACAAAACTTTTAGAGTTCCCTGTAAAAATGGATTTCGCTAATGAAAAAGCTTTCAATGCTTTCCAATATCCCCTCTTTTTCCAAAAATTCTTCCGAATCGTTTTTTTTGATATCGAAGTGCGCTTTTTGGGAACTGCCATACAACTAGTATAGTTTTTTTATTGCTATAGTTCGATGTGAAAGACATTTCTTTTTTTCTTCTGTAAATCAAAACAAATTGTTATTTAATTAGTCATATATCTTATCTATCTTAATTCCCCCTTTTTGTTTTCTATCTAAAGTAAAACATTGACTATTATAACCCTTTTTGTAAATTTTGCCAAACATAGATATCTTTTTATTGTAGTAATAGAAGATAATCAATTAGTTCAAAAATGAACTAATGTTTCTGAATTGAATAATAAAATTCTTATTTTTTTGTTCATGGCATATGAATTGTTTTTGATGATTCATGTCAAAATAAACGAATGTTCTTAGTTTTGCTGTAATTATTTATCCTTACTCTATACAATACATAATTTTTTTGATAATTGTAAATAAAATTCAAAATTCATTTTGAATTTTACAAAAATTTTCGTTTTTATAATAATAATATAATTTTATAATATAATTAGTTAGAAAAATATAATTGAATTTATTTATTATTTTTTTAATTAAATATTACTAAAAACATAAAAAAAGTTTCTTTTTTTCACTAGGAATTTTGTTATTGGACCGTTTTTATTTTGTACTTTGCAATATGAAAAGTATTGTGCAAAGATTCAGAATAATTAATAATAGATAATTCTATTTCTATCTTCACTTTTTTTATTAACCGAACCCTTTACAAAAGAGATAAAACAAAACTCATTAAGAATCAAAAGATTTTTTATTCTTTATTTTAATTTCTATGGAGTATACACATCACTCTTCATGGATCATACCTTTCATTCCACTTCCAGTTCCTATTTTAATAGGAGTGGGACTTCTACTTTTTCCCACGGCAACAAAAAATCTTCGCCGTATGTGGGCTTTTCCTAGTATTTTTTTGTTAACTATAGTTATGATTTATTCAGTCGATCTGTCTATTCATCAAATAAATAACAGTTCTATCTATCAATATGTATGGTCTTGGACTATAAATAATGATCTTTCTTTAGAGTTTGGTTACTTGATCGATTCACTTACCTCTATTATGTCAATATTAATCACTACTGTTGGCATTCTGGTTCTTATTTATAGTGATAATTATATGTCTCATGATCAAGGATATTTGAGATTTTTTGCTTATATGACTTTTTTTAATATTTCAATGTTGGGATTAGTTACTAGTTCGAATTTGATACAAATTTATATTTTTTGGGAATTGGTTGGAATGTGTTCTTATCTATTAATAGGTTTTTGGTTCACACGTCCTATTGCAGCAAATGCTTGTCAAAAAGCGTTTGTAACTAATCGTCTAGGAGATTTTGGTTTATTATTAGGGATTTTAGGTCTTTATTGGATAACGGGTAGTTTGGAATTTCGGGATTTATTTCAAATATTGAATAACTTGATTTCTAAAAACGAGGTTAATATTTTTTTTGTTACTTTGTGTGCCCTCTTGTTATTTTGTGGCTCAGTTGCTAAATCTGCCCAATTTCCCCTTCATGTATGGTTACCAGATGCTATGGAAGGACCTACTCCTATTTCTGCTCTTATACATGCTGCTACTATGGTAGCGGCGGGCATTTTTCTTGTAGCTCGACTTCTTCCTCTTTTCATAGTTATACCCTCCATAATGAATGGAATAGCTTTTATAGGTATAATAACAGTAGTCTTGGGAGCTACTTTAGCTATTGCTCAAAAAGATATTAAGAAAAATTTGGCTTATTCTACAATGTCTCAATTGGGTTATATGATGTTAGCTCTAGGTATGGGCTCTTATCGAGTCGCTTTATTTCATTTGATTACTCATGCTTATTCAAAAGCATTGTTGTTTTTAGGATCCGGATCCATTATTCATTCAATGGAAGCTATTGTTGGATATTCTCCAGATAAAAGTCAAAATATGGTTCTTATGGGCGGTTTAACAAAACATACACCAATTACAAAAACTGCTTTTTTAATAGGTACACTTTCTCTTTGTGGTATTCCACCTTTTGCTTGTTTTTGGTCCAAGGATGAGATTCTTAATGATAGTTGGTTGTATTCACCAATTTTCGCAATAATAGCTTGTTCCACAGCAGGATTAACTGCATTTTATATGTTTCGGATCTATTTACTTGTTTTTGAAGGATATTTAAATGTTCATTTTCAAAATTTCAATGGAAAAAAAAATAGTTCATTTTATTCAATATCTTTATGGGGTAAAGAAGGAAAAAAAAAATTAAAAAATAAAATAACTTTATTAAATTTATTAACAATCAATAATAATGAA